AATAAATTCTATAAAAATGAAAAATATATCTAATATTTTATAATATAAAGTATATAATATAAAGTAAAGAATAATCTATAAAAAAAAGTAAAAAAAAGGGTGTAGACGGTTTTTTTTTCAAGCCTTTTTTGTCTAATGGAACCTAAACCTAATAAGTACCCCTTTTCGATTAGGAGAGATGGCTGAGTGGACTAAAGCGTTGGATTGCTAATCCATTGTACGAGTTAATCGTACCGAGGGTTCGAATCCCTCTCTTTCCCGTTCTCCTTTTGATGAGGTGTACTAGATAAAATACTAAAAAAATACGAACAGTTACACTAATTAAATAAAGCAAGAAAAAGCTTTATTTTTTATTCTTCACGCCCCGGATTACGTCCTGGATCATTAGATAGGAATCCAAATATGAAGAGAGAAACAAAGAATATAACGACAGTGTATACAAAAAGTTTGAGAGTAAGCATTACACAATCTCCAAGATCTTACTTTTTTTTTTTCAAAAAAAAAAAAAGAGAATAGATTCTCTATTTTTATACCAAATATCTAAATTTTATACCAATAAACCAAGTGAAGTTATTTTTTTATAGAAAAAATAAAAAAAAAACAGGGTTTCATAAAGTCATTTGTAATAAGATTAAGATAGTAGTCGAGGTTTTTATATTCAAACATATTTGCATACCAACATCTAGATATATTTTTTTTTTGTGAACTCGAATCTAATCTAATTAGGTTCTTTCATTTAGGGAAACGGGAATAAAATTGAGTAATTGAGTAAATAGAATGATCCAGATTTAGTATGGCTAACAAAAAAATTAAATGTTTGAATTGAGAGTTCGTTTATACGTAATTTTTTGAATCTTTTGAATTGTTGGAATAATAAAAATCGTGAATTTTTCTAAGACAGTATTCATAATTTCATCGAAAACTTACAGCTGCTTGCCAAACAAAGGCTAAGAGAAGAAAGAAAAGAGGTATTACGGGCATAACATCTACGATTGGATTCAAAAAAGCGTAGGCCTCCGGCAATTTGGCGACTAAAAAGGTGCTTGAAAAAAGGGCAGAATTAAAACAAATACAGATCAAATTAAATATATTAAGCATAAAAAAAATTGGTGTTCTTCGTGGATAATTTTATTTTGATTGAGTTATTAATATATTTTATATTAATTTTATATTATATATAAATTATAAATATTTTTTTTTTTATTTTTCTATAAGGAAAAAAATAAATAAACATAGTCTAAAAAGACTTTGTTGAACTTACTCAATCAAAAACCCTTTCATTCTCTTATGAGAATTAAAGAAATAATATTTTCATACAATATCTTAATTGAATTCTATGTAATGATCAATAAAGTGAATTTGATTTGCTATCTACATTTGTCAAAACCCTAGCACCACTGTAATATAGATTTAATTTGGGCTGAAAGTTAATTGACGAACAACCAATAGCAATATTACTCTTTTAGTAGTCTTGAATAAAAATAGAAATGGGGCGTAGCCAAGCGGTAAGGCAACGGGTTTTGGTCCCGCTATTCGGAGGTTCGAATCCTTCCGTCCCAGAGTACAGTCATTACGGAATCAATCTTCTATTGCCTTTGTACACCATCTTTATCTTTCTGTTTAAAAATCCAATATTTTTTTTGAAATGAAAAGAAGAATCAACTTATTTTTCATCATTTCAATCGAATTCAACAAAATCTATTTGCTTAAAAAAAAAGTCCTTTCAACCAATTTTACAATGGCACAGGAAATTTTCTTAAAATTTAAAAATTTTTTGAATCCAAAGTTTATCATACGTGAATCAAGCGTTTGTACGCTGCTTTGATAGAAAAAAAGCATCAAAAATAAGGGCCTTGTTGCTGTCGTTTTTTAATAAAACGATTCATGATCAGAATGAAGAATAAAATTTGATTTGTCTCATTTTTTCGAAAAAATGAGACAAAGAAAAAAGGGGGTAGAGACTACTCAATAAAAAAGTACTTAAGGATTCTCTGTTGAGATATTTTAGAGTTATTTAACTTGAGTTATGCGAGTACGAATGTTACGAATGCTTTTTACGAAAAAAAATTTAGGTTTTCAATATGGGCTAATCGATTTTATGTTTTTATTAATCTATTTAATATTGAAATTTTATACCGCGAGTTAACTTGTACTCATTGAACTTTTTTTTATAGATACGTCTTAGGAAAAAGCCTATTATACGTTTCGAGGGGGTATTATTTCTGCATCTATCCGAATGAATCGTTTATCAAATCGTTGCAATTGATGTTTGATCCCGAAGAGATCTTCGGAAAGTAGGTTTTTATGATCCGATAACTAACTTATTTCAATTTTCCTGCTATTCTCGATTTCCTGAAAAGGGCGCTCAACCAACAAAAACAGTTCATTATATTTCAAAAAAGGCTGGGGGTTTTCCGGAATTAAGTCTTCATAAAACAAAATTTAATTCATAAAAAAAAAAAAAGAGGATTGAAAGACGCGTATAGAGCTTGCTATCAAATTTTATCTACTCTTTTATTTCCTCCTCTTTCGCTTCCATTATATTTTTTTTCATTTATTATAATTTTATTTATTGTTAGTATTCTTCCTAAGGTACGAATACTTAAAAAACCTGCTAACAACTACTATGTACTATGTTTTATAATCATAAACAAAAACAAATTTATGAACAAAATTTTGGATCTCTCGAAATTTGCGTGTATAAATAATTTTTTTTACTGTATAGATTTTTCGGGATATGTATAGAAAATAATACTGTATATAAATAGAAAATCTAAAATAATGAAAATAAATTAATATATCTATATATATTTAGTATTTAGAAAAGATATATATTTTTATTATTAAATTTAAATGAATTATGAATAATTTTTAAAGGCCCGAACGGGCCTAAAAACGGATAAAACGAGGTGAGATTACCCTAGCTGGTTTAGTTTTCATTATATGAACTAACAAATCAAGGGGTTAAGCTTTTTTCTTTTCGCTATATGAAAAATTCATACTCATATTGACAACAGCGTATCGACCAAATATAATTCTCTCATAGAGAACTAGATCTAGTTATCCCTAACGCACACATGACTGTATTTGTATTTTTTATTTATTTATTCTGGTTGTATCTACATATTTGCAGTACTTTTTTGGGGGGTTGCTAACTCAACGGTAGAGTACTCGGCTTTTAAGTGCGACTAGCATCTTTTACACATTTGTATGAAGAAAAGTATTCGTCCAGATCTGCGGTAGCGTTTGTAAGACCACGACTGATCCTGAAAGGAATGAATGGAAAAAATAGCATGTCGTATCAAGGGAGAATTCAGCTAATTTTTTTTGTTTTCCTGAGAGGTCTAACCTTGTTTTCGGTGTCGACAAAAAAAAAAAAAAAAGGAATTCCAATTTTGGTCGAGTGAATAAATATAAATGGATGGATAAAAAAACCAGTTTTCCTGATTACAGGAAAAAAAAAGAAACGAGCTTCCATTCGTAATTTGAAAAATTACCCGATCTAATTAAATGTTAAAAATAGATTAGTGCCTAATACGGGTATGGGAAGGAATTTTTTTCTTGCGTGTTATTGTAAATTTTTTCATGAGTCCTAATTATTTTTTCCCTAGTCCGTTTGGGTTAGGTTGGAGATGGATGTGTAAAAGAAGCAGTATATTGATAAAAAAATATATATTTTCCAAAATCAAAAGAGCGATTAGGTTAAAAAAATAAAGGATTTCTAATAATCTTGTTTTGTTATTCTATAATATAAATATAACGAACAGAAACCTATTAAAAATAGAGAATCTGGTTAGCAGTCTACCTGTTTATGAGGTATCTATGGTTTTCGTAATCTAATACCTTTACCTTATTTTGACTGTATCGCACTATGTGTCATTTCATAACTAAAGAAACTAAAAACTTTACAGTTCAAATCGAATTTCAATCTAAATGGATAAATTTCAAGGATATTTAGAGTTCGATGGGGCTCGGCAACAGAGTTTTCTATATCCACTTTTTTTTCGGGAGTCGATTTATGTAATCGCTTATGATCACGGTTTAAATAGATTAAATAGAAATCGCTCGATTTTATTGGAAAATGAGGATGATGACAAAAAATATAGTTTACTAATTGTGAAACGGTTAATTTTTCGAATGTATGAACAGAATCGTTTAATTATTTCCACTAAGGATTTTAGCAAAAATCCCCTTTTGGGGACGACCAATCTTTTCTATTATCAAATGATATCTGTTTTATTTGCAGTGATTATAGAAATTCCATTTTCCTTAAGATTAGGATCCTCTTTCCAAGGAAACCAATTAAAAAATTTTTATAATTTCCAATCAATTCATTCGATATTTCCCTTTTTAGAAGACAAATTCTCACATTTTAATTATGTCTTAGATGTACTAATACCTTACCCCATCCACCTAGAAATCTTGGTTCAAACTCTACGTTACCGGGTAAAAGATGCCTCTTCTTTGCATTTTTTTCGGTTCTGTCTATACGAGTCTTGCAGTTGGAATAAATTTAATATAAAAAAAAAATCAATTTTTAATCCAAGATTTTTATTGTTCTTATATAATTCTCATGTATGTGAATACGAATCCATCTTTTTGTTTCTACGTAAGCGGTCTTCGCATTTACGATCTACATATTATGAAGTTCTTTTTGAGCGAATTTTATTCTATGGAAAAATACACCTTTTTTTTCAAGTCTTTGTTAATACTTTTCCGGCGACCCTAGGGTTGCTAAAGGATCCTTTCATACATTATGTTAGATATAACGGAAAAAGCATTCTGGCAACAAAGGATACGCCGCTTATGATGAATAAATGGAAATATTATTTTGTTAATTTATGGCAATGTTATTTTTCCGTATGGTGTCAATCGCAAAAGGTCAATATAAATCAATTATCTAAAGATAATTTAGAGTTTATGGGTTATCTATCAAGTTTGCAATTAAATCCTTTAGTTGTACGTAGTCAAATGCTCGAAAACTCATATCTAATAGATAA